TTCGATTCATAGGAAAAAAGGGAAGCGGATCTATTCTACATCCGATAAGTACCAATACGCAATGGGGAGTGAATCCTATTTTATATGAACCCAGATAGCTATTGTTGTTCATCATTCAGAAGTCCGCTCGTAAAAAATTTCCTTTATTTTGATTCATTCTATCTTACTTTACTTTTATTTTATATTTGATTTTAGTTTATTCAACTTATGTATTAAATATAATTAATAAAGTAGGAAAAAAGGATAATATTATTAAAAAAATGAAACCCCAGCCTTACGTTTCCACATCAAAGTGAAATAGAGAACTTCATTCTCTTTTTTTTCATTTCATGCCTATTGGCGTTCCAAAAGTACCTTTTCGAAGTCCTGGAGAAGGCGATACATCTTGGGTTGACATATAGTGCGACTTGTCAGATATATTGGGCTATATGGGATTTCCCCTTTTTCTCCCTCGATCGAGATATCCTCTGTTTCGCCCAAAAAGATTGATTGAATTATCAAAAATTTGTAACGCGAAGCGCAAAAAATCAAGTGGAATTAAATGCAGAGAGTATTTAGATTGATATTAGATTATCAAAATTTTTTTATGGTTTACGTGATCGGACTAATAAAATTCAGTATCCAGGCTCCGTTTAGCAAAAACCCAATTGATAATTAATATATAATATTTTTATAATTACTACTTATATGATATGCAAATATGATATGCAAAATTATGATAACAAATTCTATTAAAAAATACAAAAAATTGAAACAGGGTTATCTAAAACTGTTGAGAAAATCAAATAATATAATTAAAAATTTGTTCACTATTTGACAGAAGACATGTGAAATAAATTAATTGAAAAAAAAAAAAGAAGGAGTAGTAAAAAAAAGACGCGGTAGTTGGTTCATTTGTCCTATATGTGCAAATCAAAATCGGGCAAATTTTTCCTTTTACTCGGGGTAGAGCATAAACCTAAAAAATAGAATAAAAAAAGGAAGAAGCCCGTTCAGGAACAAGAAAAAACCATCGCTATTTCAACTGAATCTCGATGAAAAAAAAATATCAATGAATCCAGTTAGTCTGAAAGGCCTAATCAGTTTTTTTATTATAGGATTCTAATATCTAATAAAAGGGGCCAAAACTTTTTTTTTTTACTTTTAAAAATAAAAAGGGAGCAAGCCCTTCCCTTATAAGTTAGAAATAAAAGCCTTCTATGAAAAAAAGGGTGGGGGGGTGAACACATTGATTTTTTCACAATTTTTGTTGAACCGTATGCATCAAAAGGTGCTTGTACGGCTCCTAAGGAATAAAATTTTATCCTAATCAACCGACTTTATCGAGAAAGATTATTTTTTTTAGGCCAAGAGGTTGATACCGAAATCTCGAATCAACTTATTAGTCTTATGATATATCTCAGTATAGAAAAGGATACCAAGGATCTTTATTTGTTTATAAACTCTCCTGGTGGATGGGTAATATCTGGAATGGCTATTTATGATACTATGCAATTTGTGCGACCCGATGTACAGACAATAGGCATGGGATTGGCCGCTTCAATAGCATCCTTTATCCTAGTCGGAGGAGCAATTACCAAACGTATAGCATTCCCTCACGCTTGGCGCCAACGAGTTTTTTTTATTTTCGAGAAAAAAATACTATGCCTTCGCCATCGGAAATATGAATTAGTTAAGTAATAATAGCATGGCACTTCGAATTCGATATGAAATTTTTTGATTCAAAAAAATTAGATTATATATTGAAAGAGTAGTATGAGATAAGGAAGGGGTATTTCAAATGATATCTTACCTATTCGGGCACATCTCAGCGTCACAAACTTTGTTTTCACACCAGAAGCTTATAAAAAAAAAAAAAAGACACTTTGGGATTGCTTAATCATAGACGAATAAAAAAATGATATATAGAAAGCAACGGAACCATCATAGTATTTTTTTAACTCCTACAAAAAAGAAGGATGGTAATTGGATCATTTATGGATCTGTGTATAATACAACCTATACTTTTTTTTCTTTCGCCGAAAGGAAAGGTCAAAAATGCAAATTCCATTGTGGAGCCGTATGCAATGCACAAAAAAAGCCTGTACGGTTATTCAATTTTCTCTGTTTTTTTTGGTTCTCTCGCCTCATTCTGCGAAATCGAGGAACCTTTTCTATTATATCATCAGGGTAATGATCCATCAACCCGCTAGTTCGTTTTATGAGGCACAAACGGGAGAATTTATCTTGGAAGCGGAAGAACTACTAAAAATTCGCGAAACCATCACAAGGGTTTATGTACAAAGAACGGGCAAACCTATATGGGTTGTATCCGAAGACATGGAAAGGGATGTTTTTATGTCAGCAACAGAAGCCCAAGCTCATGGAATTGTTGATCTTGTAGCGGTTCAATAAGAAATAGGAGCGATTTCATGCAAATCTACAATTGCTAATTTTATATCTTTTTAAATTAAAGGTTTAGTTTCATATTCTCTTCAATATTAACAAACATATATATTGAAGAGAAGTAATTCATAATTAGCCGGTTAGAACCAATCTAAACCAGCCCATTATTTATATGATTCCGTATGCCAACCATTAAACAACTTATTAGAAATACAAGACAGCCAATCCGAAATGTCACGAAATCCCCAGCGCTTCGGGGATGCCCTCAGCGACGAGGAACATGTACTCGGGTGTATGTGCGACTCGTTTAGATCATAGACTGAGACACAAAAAGTAAATTCTTTTTGAAATATCAAGGATCAGTACCTGTGAATAAAATAGAATGGAGGAACTGGATTCATTATTTAAAAAAGATAGATCGTTCATATCTTCTATTGTGTCTGAAACTTATGGTTTCCATTGGTGCAAATCCAATCAACTCCATTTTTTAGAAAACCCCCAATGATAACAAATGGTTATCCATTAAGCGGGGGAAATTCCATTTTTTATTAAAAAGATTCCACTCTTGAAAGAAAAGAACGGACTAACAGGGTAAACGACCAAATCAATTTTCAAAATGAAATACCGTTACTGTATAAAGTGGATCTCATTGTGAAAGACCTATTACTGGAATATTCATGGGGTAGAGCCAAAGAATGTGAATTGTACAAGTTACCCATAGTATTGATTAATTAAAAGAAGGAGCTCCGGTGTATAGAGAGGACCTCACCGTTTTCGAAGTAACCATAGAAACGAAGGAACCCACTATTTATCCATTTCTATTTACTACTTTTTGTAGTTATTCCATTTTTTCTATCAAGTATCAAGGCAATTTATCCTTTCAAAGCAAAGGAAAATACCTAGCAAAAAATAGTGGTCGGGAAGGTTAGATTAGCAAAAGCCATTGGAATTTTTTTTATACATTGGAATAATTCGTTTGGTTATTAATGACTAGTAAAGAGGAAAAGAATAACGAAAAAAAGAATTAGTTATTCATCAAAGTTTGATTTATTCAATGACTAGAATTAAACGCGGGTATATAGCTCGGAGGCGTAGAACAAAACTTCGTTTATTTGCATCAAGCTTTCGAGGGGCTCATTCACGACTTACACGAACTATGACTCAACAGAGAATAAGAGCTTTAGTTTCGTCTCATCGGGATAGGGGTAAAAGAAAAAGAGATTTTCGTCGTTTATGGATCACTAGACTAAATGCTGTAATTCACGAGACGGGGGTATTCTATAGTTATAATAGATTCATACACAATCTGTACAAGAAGCAATTACTTCTTAATCGGAAAATACTTGCACAAATAGCTCTATTAAATAGGAGTTGTCTTTATACGATTTCGAATGAGATCAAAGAATAAGGCGATTGGAAGAATAAAATATTTGAAATAGAGTTCTAAGGAGAATGAGCTCGGGGAAGGTAGAGTAGAAATTAGTATTAGAAAAAAAGTAATCAAAACAAAAGGAGGGTATATAGTCGCTAAAAAAAGAGTTCTTCTTTTTCTTTTTTACGATTCTTTTCTTTTTTTTTTTTATGACAGACACAGACGTAACAATCAAATTTTTATTCTTGATTGGAGTTGTCGAACAAAATATTAACCTCTTTTTGAATTCCTTCAGATTGGAATTGTTATTCAATTGAAGAATAAGTCTATTTTTTTCTGGTTCTAAGGCTAGTAGTTCTAGGGGTCAACTCACTTCTTTCAAATTGTTTCTGATTATTAAGAAAAGGTAACAAAGATAAAATCCGAGCTTGTTTTATAGCCATAGTAATTAATCGTTGTTGTTTTAAAGTCACTCTATTCACCCGTCTAGATAATATTTTTCCTTGTTCACTAATAAATCGACTAATTAAACTCATGTTTCTATAATCAATTCGATCCCCCGATTGGATCGGGGGCAAACGCCTACGAAAAGATCGCTTGGATTTAGTAAAGGGTCGCTTAGATTTATTCATAATTTTTTATTCCTTATCTCTAAAATCCTATTTTGATCGGATGAAAATAAAAACAATTTCTATTTCTATATAGATTATATTTCTATATAGAATAGAATTAAGAATATAGGATTCGATTTCTTTCTATTGATTTATTTTTTTATATTTATATATATGTAATAATATATTATTATAGAATATAGATACTATCATTATTCCTGTTCTTAAAATAAAAGTTGGCATACAAGCACTTAATTTGATCTATTTCTTGATTTCCCCGTGAATTGTATGTTTAAAACAATAGGGACAAAATTTTCTCAATTCCAATCGACTAGGGGTGTTATGCCGATTCTTTTGGGTAATATATCTAGAAATTCCCGCTGATTCTTTCTTAATATCATTTCGAACGCAACTGGTACATTCCAAAATAATTGTGACTCGAACATCTTTACCCTTGGCCATGAAACCTCCTTTGGATTTATGATTCACCCCAATCTTCTATTTTCATTTTAGGATCCAGAAAGAACAAGAACCAAAAAAATGGAAGCTGTTAACTAAAAAAATTTTCTGAAATATTTCGTTGCAATGAATATTAATTAGTAATTAAATAAAAATAAAATAATAAGCAATACAATGATTTTTTGAAAACTATATTTAAAATCTTTGTACAGGATTTTTTTAAGTATCTCATAGTATACTCTTTCTCTAGCAACACCTTTTTTGTTCTATATACTAATTGAAATTGAATTGGATTCTGAACCCTCCTTTTTATGACCTTTTGCCCCCCCTTTTGCGAATTATTTTTTTAGAATAAATTTGAAAAAAAGGGGGGGGGGGGAGAATTAGTCCCCGATCGTTGATCGTATCTCTAAAATTTTTAACCCTTTATAATGTTAATAACTAGAATGAAAAAAAGGGAAATGTTAATGCATCTGGAAATAAACGATTAATCTCTATTAATAAACCTGCTAACGAACCGAACCATAGAGTACTTAGTACCGGTGCTACGGAAAGATATGTTTTTAGATCTCGCATTTGAAATCCTCCTTCTTTCTTCTTTATTGTATTACAATATATATAGTAATATATATAACTACATATGTACATGTAGTTAGGAAGTTCTTGTATTTTTATACGTAACCCCCCGTTTTAAAAATTAGAATTGAAATATTGTCTACTAGAATGATCGTATAGATTCCATTTTAAAATGGAAACACCTTTTTATGTAAAATTGAAATTGAGAGAATTTTCGTCAAAAAAGTCATTTTGTTAATTCTATTTTAATTACATAATATATATGTTTGTTATCTGATATGAGAAAAAAACGAAGGATGTGGAAAACAAGACAGGAATTCTCTACAATGATACTGTAAACCAATTGAAAGGGATGTAGCGCAGCTTGGTAGCGCGTTTGTTTTGGGTACAAAATGTCACGGGTTCAAATCCTGTCATCCCTACCTATTACTGCTCTTCTGAGCAGTAACGAGGGATCTTTTATAGATCTATCCAATTTTATTAAAATTGGACATACATATAATTGTGAAATTTATGATATACTGATATACTATGATATAGTATATACGTATAAAATAGATTCGGGTTAAAGAATGTCCTCTTTCTAGCCTGTTCATTTTTTCGAAAAAACAAGAAAAGCGCTCTTAGTTCAGTTCGGTAGAACGTGGGTCTCCAAAACCCAATGTCGTAGGTTCAAATCCTACAGAGCGTGATTTTCACTCTTGTTTATTAGATTCTGTCAAAATTTCGCTATTCGCAAATAATTGCGCAGCAATCTGAATTCGAACTCCCGCATATCAAAGCAAGAAGGAGGTCAGTAAAAAAAAAAAGAAATGTTAATTAATCAAAAGTCCAACTGATCACCACGCCTGTATTGTAAATAAGCAGTTACGAATAATCCAGCCAAAGTAATAGGAATTAGACCTAAGACGATTCCAAATAAAGAAACTTCAATCATTTCAATTTTTTATTTTTGAAAGGGAGAAAAGAGAGGTACTATCTATTCCTAGCTCTTAATCTGTATTGCCGATGAATCTCAATGACCAAAACTGGGTAATTAACTATTGAACAGATGAAATACCATAGAACTCCCTTTTTTTATCTTCATTCAATTAATTTCAAATAAGTCGTATTTTGCTTAGACCAATAAATAGAACTGAGGTTATAGTTAAAGCTGCTAGTAGAAAACCGAAATAACTCGTTATAGTAGGCATGAAGGGACTCAATAAAATATGTTTTTTTATACATATGTTTCTAAAGTACTTCCCTAAGTTTAAATGTAAAACATTTTAAAAGAGATAGATAAAAATACTAGTTCCAAGAATACAAAAATGCAATTTAAAAATTGTGAATTATCCATCATTATAGGTGGTATGAACAAAAATAGAGAAAGAGAAAAAGAACTAAATTCATTGGCACCGTCTCAGGATTCAGAATTCACGTAACTGATTCATTGAAAAACTCTTTAAGAAATTAATCATAAAAAAAATAATACATAAAAAAATAACTTTATTATCTAACTTCAGTTAAAACATATAACTTTTTTTGAATGAATATGTAAAAATTTGAAAATAAGTTCTTTGATTCATTTTTTTTTAAGTGACCTTAAAACCTAGAATATGACCCCTTCTACTTTATTCAAATTTAATTTACTTAAATTTGAATTTGAACTCATTAGATAAAATAGTAGAGCAGTTTTCCTCATTTAATCTATCGACTGAGACCAAAAAGAGGTATCCTACACGGAGAACGAGATAAGTCAAAAAAGTATTGATTTTTTTTAACTAGATTTTTAAAACTTGTAATTAGCAATTTATATTATCATTTCCTTTCTAGGTTTTAGGTTTTTTTCTTTCGAGATTATATAGAAAATAGAGTGAAAAACCCATCATCTTTGTAGTTAGTTAAAGAAAAAAAAAAAAAAAGAAATAAATTATCTAACACCTCAGTTCTATACTAATTCAAATTGCGTTGCTGTGTCAGAAGAAGGATAGCTATACTTATTCGGTAGACTCTAAAAATACCCTTGGTACTTTATTGACGATCTCACAAAGATGTAATCTCAGTGAATTTTAATTTACTTATTCATCTTTTACAGAATCGATTCCCTACGAGAAT